AAAATGCAGGAGAAGTCAAAAAATGCAGGGTAATTTGTCTGCTTGGCTAGTCAAACATGGAATAGTTCATAGATCTTTGGGTTTCGATTACCAAGGAATAGAGACTTTACAAATCAAGCCCGAGGATTGGCATTCGATTGCTGTTATTTTATATATATATGGTTACAATTATCTACGTTCCCAATGTGCCTATGATGTAGCACCAGGAGGACTGTTAGCTAGTGTCTATCATCTTACGAGAATAGAGTATAGTCTAGATCAACCAGAAGAGGTATGCATAAAAGTATTTGCCCCAAGAAAAAATCCCAGAATTCCTTCTATTTTCTGGGTTTGGAAAAGTGCGGATTTTCAAGAAAGGGAATCTTATGATATGTTAGGAATCTCGTATGATAATCATCCGCGTCTGAAACGTATTTTAATGCCCGAAAGTTGGATAGGATGGCCTTTGCGTAAAGATTATATCGCCCCCAATTTTTATGAAATACAAGACGCTCACTAAATGATAAAAATAAGAAAGTCATCTGGACTTCGACAACCCCATATATTCCTTCAATATATGTACATTTTTTTATAGATTAGACAAAATAATGGAAGTTAAACCAGACATAATAATTGAAGTTTCATTCCTATCTTATTTGAGATAAATAAGACAATAATATAGGGATTCATTGAGATTCTAAAATGGGAACGATACTTATTTCGGATGAGCTAAGCCAATAGGATGAACTGATAAAATTCTGCATGATTAACTATGTAAGATACACATCAACATCAATTATATATCTGGTTACGAAAAATAAAAAGTATGATCAAAGAAATGAAGAAAATAGAAATACCAAAGAAAATACAAAGAAATGGACCAGATTTATTTGTAATATATCTGAGATGAATTTGGAATATTCCGACTTCTGAACTCCCCTAGATTTTACTTTTTGGTCTTTCAACCAACTAATTTTACCATTTGAATATTGTTGAAATATTCACATTCTTTTTGGAGTGCAGAAAAAAGAGAAACAAAATCAAATAATTCATTTACATACTTTATATACCTAGAATATACATCTAGGTATACTTGATCCAGAAAGAGCATATCTCCGGGCACCTAGATAAATTATCTAGGATGATCAAGACCGCTCATATATATATCTATTCCCCAATTCCTTAAAATGAATATGGGAATAGATACTCATACAAATGAATCGCCGGGAACCAGATTTGAACTGGTGACACGAGGATTTTCAGTCCTCTGCTCTACCTGCTGAGCTATCCCGACCATTCTTGTCTTGACGCACCATTCTCATTTTCTATTTATAGTAAAGTACTTGAGTATGAGGGTTCTTTACTCCAAGATAAGATGTTCATTTGTACGTACGTTTATCATAAAAAAAAATAGGATATATAGTATCAAAAGTTAGAGAATTAAATAGGCTTATTGGGGATAGAGGGACTTGAACCCTCACGATTTCGAAAGTCGACGGATTTTCCTCTTACAAAAAATTTCATTGGTGTCGGTATTGACATGTAGAATGGGACTCTATCTTTATTCTCGTCTGATTAATCAGTTCTTCAAAAGATCCATCAGACTATGGTGGAGTGACTGATTTGATCTCAGTACATATGTATAACATATATACTGAGATATATGTTTATCCTTGATCCTTTCCGGAATTTTGATAGAAGGATTCATTTCCTACTACGAAAAGATCCATCAGACTATGGTGGAGTGACTGATTTGATCTCAGTACATATGTATAACATATATACTGAGATATATGTTTATCCTTGATCCTTTCCGGAATTTTGATAGAAGGATTCATTTCCTACTACGAAAGGAAATAGTGTCAACTCCATTTGTTAGAATAGCTTCCGTTGAGTCTCTGCACCTATCCTTTTTTTATTTTCACTTTGCTGAACTTTTATTTGTTTGTTTTCGGAAAGCAGGATTTGGCTCAGGATTGCCCATTGTGAATTCCAGGGTTTCTCTGAATTTGAAAGTTTTCACTCGGTAAGTTTCCATACCAAGGCTCAATCCAATTAAGTCCGTAGCGTCTACCAATTTCGCCATATCCCCCTTTTTTTCTTTGAGCTTGGGATCTCATTAGGATGTTTTTTTATTTGTATTATCAGAATTAAATGAAATTCTATGCCGAAACTTTTATTAGAGACCTATTCCCGTATTGAAAAAAGTTTCCTTCGATTTTTCTATTTGTTTTATTGATTTTCTTTCATCTATATCGGATACCCATTACCCATATTTGGTCGAATCAGAAATGATTCTATTATCTCTGTATTCGCAATTCAATATAACGAGATATATACCACATATATCTCTTTTTTATCTGTCCCTTCTTCTATCATTTTTTGATTGAATTTTGAATACTCAAACGTTCGATTCTTTTTTTTTCGACAGATACATAATAACAAAACTAAAATCAAAAATCCATTTATGAATTTCGAATTCGACATTCATTTAGGAATTCCATAAAAATATGGAATTTCGAATTACTTATCAAAAGAAATTGGATAATCCATCCCATTTTTTAGAATAGAACTCTAATGTATAAATCTATACATACATTATTATATATACATTATACATATTTCATCTTAATTATAAGAAAATTGTATATAAAATATTATTTTCTATATACTATTCTACATAGATTCTATCTACATAGATTATACTATTATCGAAAGATAACGTATTCTATAAATAAGATGAAAGAATATATAGAAAAAAGAGTAATATAATTATATTAAATATATATAATAATAATAACATATAGAAAGATATATAGTAATTAATAAAAAAAAAAAAAATTACTATACTAATGAAGATATTGTTTTCGTTTTATGGAGAAAAATGAATTTGAGAAATGATTTGATAAATCGATCGAAATATTATTCTATTTACTATAATAATCCCTATCTTCCAATTATTCTGTTTTTGATGTTATATATAGTAGATATACTAGAATATGAAATAAATAATAAATATTGGACATTCTCTATTTTTTCTATGTTTGTATTCATTTTTTAAAGTTTAGAAAGTGAAAATAAAATATGTTATCACATAGTAATTATGTTATGAAGAGTTAATAGTAAACAATTAATAACTAATATTCCATTCGTTTAGGAAAGAATTCCTATGCATGCACAATTGGTGTTATGGGAGCCCGCTTAGCTCAGAGGTTAGAGCATCGCATTTGTAATGCGATGGTCATCGGTTCGACTCCGATAGCCGGCTTTTCTCTATTTGTTTTGATTTTTGTAGCATTTATCATAGATAAAGAACCTCCTTTTTTATTTTATATATACAATAGAATAAAATTCAGATACTGATAGAATCTCTCTAATTCGTCTTTGTAGTACAATATCTTAGTAGATTTCGCTTCATTTATCATATTTGTCATTTAGTTTAGTTTTAATTTTTCTTTATGAGATTTTCCATTTTAAAAAGGAGTTTTTATGTCACGTTACAGAGGGCCCCGTTTCAAAAAAATACGCCGTCTGGGAGCTTTACCAGGACTAACTAGGAAAAGTCCTACAGTCGGAAGCGAATCGCACTCCAGTAAAAAATCTCAATATCGTATTCGTTTAGAAGAAAAACAAAAATTGCGTTTTCATTATGGTCTTACAGAACGACAATTGCTTAAATACGTTCGTATTGCTGGAAAAGCAAAAGGGTCAACTGGTCAAGTTTTACTACAATTACTTGAAATGCGTTTGGATAACATACTTTTTCGATTGGGTATGGCTTCGAGTATTCCGCAAGCCCGCCAATTAGTTAACCATAGACATGTTTTAGTTAATGGTCGTATAGTAGATATACCAAGTTATCGTTGCAAACCTCAAGATATTATTACAGCGAAGGATGAACAAAAATCGAGAACTCTGATTCAAAATTCTCTTAAATCAGCCCCACACGAGAAATTGCCAAACCATTTGACTCTTCACCCATTCCAACATAAAGGATTAGTCAATCATAAAGGATTAGTCAATCAAATAATAGATAGTAAACGGGTTGGTTTGCAAATTAATGAATTGCTGGTTGTAGAATATTATTCTCGTCAGACTTAAACCTAATTAGAATAACAAGAATGGGATTTCCCCCATTCGTGTATAGACGTGGGTATAGGAAAATTTCCATTCCTTGCCCACTTTTTCCACTACTATTTTCTGTATTACAGAAAGAAATTAGGAATAGAGAATCCATACCAAAGTTGGAATAAATCCATTGGTATTTCAACCATTGCGGTTAGTAACATCGGTAAAGGTGCGGAAAGAGAGGGATTCGAACCCTCGGTAAACAAAAAGCCTACATAGCAGTTCCAATGCTACGCCTTCAACCACTCGGCCATCTCTCCTACATAATGATTATGCCCAGAAACCGAGTGAATAGTGAGTCATTCATATTCCATTTGGGTAGGCGCACACAATCAATTGAAACTATCCAAATAGAAAGAAAAAGTTTTATAAAAAAAACCTCCTTCGAGGCTGGCCGTAGGATAAAGGAATTGGATTAATAAGTCTGTTTTTACGTTATTTCGTACTGTATTGTACAATTCCTTGGGGGGATTTTTTTCTCACGCGATAAAAAAAGAAATTATAGAATGGATTGCTACCTATGCCTAGATCTCGGATAAATGGAAATTTTATTGATAAGACCTTTTCCATTGTAGCCAATATCTTATTACGAATAATTCCGACAACTTCAGGAGAAAAAGAGGCATTCACTTATTACAGAGATGGTGCGATTTGATTATCTTTTTTTTTTTTTACCGATCTCAGTCTTAGGAGAAAGGTACATTCTTCGGAGAGAAAGAAAAAAATAAAAAAAAAAACCTACGCTTGCTGAAGGTGAAGTTTGAAAATAAAACGATTAATTCCTTCTGTCGTGTATCCCCGATTAATGCAGCCTCATATGCTTCAATTTTAGGTTTATAGTATTAAGCGAAAGGTTATACCTATACCTATGGGGTTAGGTCAATCCTACTCCACTAGTACCAATGGGCGGCATGGGGGAAGAAGCACTACGCTTAGGAATCAACAACACGAGAAAACTTTGTAAAAAAACCCTCCCTTTCTTATCGGGATCGGGACTAACAAGAATGGTTGGGACAATAAACATCCATCTCGTTCGTATTTTGGATACCCATATAACCATCGAAGACTGTTGAAGTGACTAATTCCGGGAAATTTAGCAGCGTTGAGGACAAAGAAATTGTTGAAGTGACTATTTATCCAGTAATAACATACTTATACTTGAGGTTAAGAAAAGATACTTTACAGGAAGGTTGGCTAGAGATTTCGTGTAAAAACACTAGTCCCGCTCAGTTAATAATGAGAATATTACAATCTTTTTTGATTCTATGTTTATCATTATACACATAAGGGAGGAGCCGTATGAGATGAAAATCTCACGTACGGTTCTGGAACGGAGATTCTTTGAACCGAATGACGACCGTAACGGATGTCGGCTCAATCTGAAGGAAATTATGCGGAAGCTTTACAGAATTATTATGAGGCTATGCGACTGGAAATTGATCCCTATGATCGAAGTTATATACTTTATAACATAGGCCTTATCCACACAAGTAACGGAGAACATACGAAAGCTTTGGAATACTATTTTAGAGCCCTCGAACGAAACCCGTTCTTACCTCAAGCTTTTAACAATATGGCCGTGATCTGTCATTACGTGCGACTATCTCCACTATAGAAAGAAAAAAGAAAAGAACGAGCAAATCCGCTACTACTTATAAATAGAATACGTATAACTTATAAATACTAGCAAAAAAAAAAAATAGGCTTTCTACATATATATCGTTCGAAACAACGATTTTTATCAGCTGTAGCAAAGAAAGAAACTTCATACTTCATAGAAGTCGAAATATGAAGAAATATATATCTATATGCCTAGATACTTTATTTCTATGGATAAAAGATCTAATTGATAGAGGAAGCACCGTAAAGATCAATTAACAAGGTTTTTTGCCTATATAACAAGAACTGCTTCCTTCTATCATGATAGAAGAGTTAGGAATCCACTTATGTAATAAAGTGGGTCCCCTAAGCTTTTGAGCAGCGGTGTAGTATCAGATCCCAAAGATAGTAAGTCTTTTCTTATAAAGAAAAGTCTTTCTCAAAGATTCTATAGAAATTGATATATCATATATGATAGTATAGTATATGATATATGAAATCGAGATAGTTACCTTTCAGAAAATTCTAATAAGAGTGTTAATGCCGATGCTTTATTCTTCTGAAGGTAGGAGAAAAGATAAAACTAGAAAAAAGAATTCAATTATTTATGAATTCAAATTCGAGTTTGAAACTCATGTAATTAACCTCTTTTCTTGTGGTTAACTCCAGAAAAAAAAAATGGAAGATCCAAAGAATTGATTGTTGAGCCGTATGAGTCAGGAAACTCTCAAGTACGGTTCTAAGGGAAGGAATTTACTCACCAATCCCGACCGCGGAGAACAGGCCATTCAACAGGGAGATTCCGAAATTGCGGAATCTTGGTTTGATCAAGCTGCTGAATATTGGAAACAAGCTATATCGCTTACCCCTGGGAATTATATTGAAGCACAGAATTGGTTGAAAATCACGGGGCGTTTTGAATAAGAACACTCTGTTTATTATTTTGTTTTTTCTAGTCTAATTTATTATTTTATTCTATATTCTCTATAGAATTCTATCTCTATAGAGAATATAGAATATATAGAGAATCCATCTATATTTATTTCTATTTAGAATTTATATTCTAAAAATTTCATTTTATATATTTTATTTTTATTAATAGAAATCGTTTGATATTTCGTAGAGATAAACGATAATTGGATGATATAGTAGAGAATTTTTTTTTTTCTGCTATTCAAACGAATAAAATAAACGAAGATACCTTCTAAAAATAGAAATACCCGTATGTTCTTTTCCCTAGTAATGCTAATAATTGCTCACGTGATTTGAAATAAAGTGCGAATATCTTCTATGTAAGATATGCACGAAAGACAAAAAGTAAAATGAATTCCATCTAGGAACCTCTAAGTGAAATCTGAATACACTGGGTGGGTTGCACAAAAAAATGATTTCACTTCATTAAATTCAAAGTCTAGAAAAGGTTTTAGAAGATTTTGAAAAGGTCCGTTGAGCGCCTTACTGCTATGTCATAATAGATCCGAACACTTGCCCCGGATTAACTTCCGGATCATAATTGTTCTAGTGAATAACTAAAAAAAAGATAGAATAGATAGATGAGAGATAGAAGAGAAAGAAATTACATAGAAACATCTCTCATAAGTTCACTAATTATGTTTTATGTTGGCGGGTCTCTTTGTATGTGTTGTCCGGAAAGAGGAGGACTCAATGATTAAAGAGGAGGACTCAGTGATTATTCGTTCGCGGAAACCAGAAGTCAAAATTTTGGTAGATAGGGATCCCATAAAAACTTCTTTCGAGGAATGGGCAAAACCCGGTCATTTCTCAAGAACAATA